AAAGCCTTGTTCTTTGGAAGATCTATCTCGTGTCTGGTACTGCATGGTTCCACTCTGCAAGAACTCCGAATCATTCTCTTGAAGCTCATCCTCTTTATGATAAATGATCCGTTTGCCCCGAAATGACCCAGCCCAATAGGGAAATCCCAATTCAGTGGGCCTTTCGATACAATCAAATAGATTGCCATAAGGGCGCCATATTCTAGGAGCCCAAACTATGTGATTGAATAAATCCTCCTCTATCTGTTGCGGATCGAGGGCCCCTTCTTCAAACTCCGATTCGTATTTTTCATATAGAAATCTCTGATCAACGATAGAACAAGATCCATTTTGCATCATATCTAACTGATTCCTTGGTTCGGAACGAAGAAGCAATGTCACTCGATTATTATCAAACTGACTGCAATCTTTTTCTGTCCGTGAGGATCCCGCCAGAGCCAGAGCGCCTTCTACTTCTACTTCTAATAGTAATAATAGTAATAGGCCATGAACTAGATCAGAATCATTCTCAACGAATCCATAAGAAGTGATCCAATTTTTTTCATCGGGTCTGGATGAAGACCAAAGATCTTGAGCGACCGATCCGGCAGAACAACTCAAAAGATAAAGAAGTATCGTTAATTTCTTCATGCTCGTTCCAAGTTCGAAGTACCATTTGTACAAATAAGAATCCCCTCCCTTACATGATTTCTTCTTCATATAGATAGATATAGGATCTATGGGGCAATTACTTAGAAGTACATTTTGTGCAACAGCCCTTCCTATCTGATAGAAAAGGATCCCATGATCCTGAACTGATCTTATCTGGGATCGAAAATGCCAAGTTTTTCTATGAAGAGCTGATCTAATTGTATTAGTTTCTATAATGGATTTCTTCTGTGTAATACTAATTGATAGGGCCTCATTGATAAGTGCTACAAGATCTCGTGCATTGGAACCCATGGTTATGGACCCGAATCCAGTAGTATGGAACATCTTCTTTTCCAAGTGAAATCCCCTAGTATATGAAAGAATGAAAAAGTGCTTTCGTTGTTGTGGAAGAAGAAGCCTTCGTATCTTAATGCATGTATTTAATTTATTCGGAGCTATTAGAGCGGGATCCACTTTTTGGGGAATATGAGTCGAAGCAATAACAAGAATCTTTCCAGTGGAACATCTTTCACTGGAGAGATAGTTCTCTAATAGACCGAGGGATAAGTAATTCGACTCATTCACATGCAGATCATGAATGTTTGGAATCCATATTATGCAAGGAGACATTGCTTTTGCTAATTCGAATTGAAGGGTGATCTCAAATCGGTCTATTTTCGGCGTCATATACATAGTTAGCACATTCGTCATAGTTAGCAGCTCCATATCAATATCAAGGTCATCATCACTATCATCAATACCATCACTATCATCAATATCGTCACTATCATCAATATCGTCACTATCATCAATATCGATATCATCAATAAGATAACCTTTAAGCTTGTCGTCCAGGAACTTGTTCGGAAATACCGTAATGAAAGGAACATAGGAGTTTGTCGCTAGGTATTTGACCAAACAGGATCGTCCAGTTCCTATAGAACCTATCACTAAAATACCTCTAGAAGGGGATAGGGCTAAGCGGAGCGAAAAGGGTTTTCCATGAGGAGATGGGGAATGAAAACTATTAGCCCCACACGAGGTTTGTGAATAAGTGATTGTCTGATAATGAGCAAGGAATATCCGTCTTTCTGCTAAACAGGATCTATTGAACTCATAATTCATTAGATCCTTTTGATGAATGTCAACTAAGTATCGTAAGGAAATTGATCCCGGTTGTTCAATCATTTGATAACCAGAGTCATTCTTTGATAAATGATCACTATGAGTCAGACTCAATAGAATTTGATCAATCCCTTTTTCTGTCGTTAAGGTGGAGAACTGAACCAAGAATTCTCTTTCTTCATCATCAATCGAATCACTGTTCGCGACCCAGAATTCGATTTTCTCATCAATCCAATCACCGTTCACGTTTTTTCTTTTTCTTATCAATGAATAGATCTCTTTACTTGTACGACTTAGATGTCTCGTATTTCTCGAAAAAATGATTCGATTGATGGGATTTGGTATGATACTTACAAGATCGATGAGATTGATCTTCCAATATTTATTCTTAGAACGTATTGATTTGACCCCATAAGCGGGACCACCACCCAATAGCATGTTGCCACCAGAAGCAGAACCCCGTATTTCTTCCAGAGAATCTCCTAATTGTTCCAGAACAACTAGAAAGAGATTTTTTAACCAGAAAGAATTCAGTTCAGATGTAGGATACCTATCCAGAAGTTTTCGAAATTCCATCATACATGATGGAATCATCAAAGATTTGATCTTTTCTAACTCTGTCTGTAACTCACTAGAGGCTCGGGAAACAAAGAGAAGATGTATACGAACGAGATATCCAGCAACAAGAAGAAGGAAAAAGATTGAATAGAGGAACTCCCGAGCATTTGTTGATCTCAGATGTGCC